GCTAGCGTAGCTTAATACAAAGCATAACACTGAAGATGTTAAGATGGGCCCTAAGAAGCTCCGCATGCACAAAGGCATGGTCCCGACCTTACTATCAGCTCTAACCCAACTTACACATGCAAGTCTCCGCAATCCCGTGAATATGCCCTCAATCCCCTGCCCGGGGACGAGGAGCGGGCATCAGGCACAAACTTTAGCCCAAGACGCCTAGCCAAGCCACACCCCCAAGGGAATTCAGCAGTGATAAACATTAAGCCATAAGTGAAAACTTGACTCAGTTAGGGTTAAGAGGGCCGGTAAAACTCGTGCCAGCCACCGCGGTTAAACGAGAGGCCCTAGTTGATAATATCACGGCGTAAAGGGTGGTTAAGGAAAGCACAATAATAAAGCCAAATGGCCCTTTGGCCGTCATACGCTTCTAGGTGTCCGAAGCCCAACTCCACGAAAGTAGCTTTAGCAACGCCCACCTGACCCCACGAAAGCTGAGAAACAAACTGGGATTAGATACCCCACTATGCTCAGCCATAAACCTAGACATCCAACTACAATTAGACGTCCGCCTGGGCACTACGAGCATTAGCTTGAAACCCAAAGGACCTGACGGTGCCTTAGACCCCCCTAGAGGAGCCTGTTCTAGAACCGATAACCCCCGTTAAACCTCACCACTTCTAGCCACCCCAGCCTATATACCGCCGTCGTCAGCTTACCCTGTGAAGGCAATAAAAGTAAGCAAAATGGGCACAACCCAGAACGTCAGGTCGAGGTGTAGCGTACGAAGCGGAAAGAAATGGGCTACATTTTCTATAATAGAACACTACGAATAATGCAACATGAAATAGTGCTTGAAGGAGGATTTAGTAGTAAAAAGGAAGCAGAGTGTCCTTTTGAACCCGGCTCTGAGGCGCGTACACACCGCCCGTCACTCTCCCCTGTCAAAACGCAACAATGGTAAATAACAACAAAGCACTGACAAGGGGAGGCAAGTCGTAACATGGTAAGTGTACCGGAAGGTGCACTTGGATTAAACTCAGGGCGTGGCTGAGTTAGCCAAGCATCTCACTTACACCGAGAAGACATCCATGCAAATTGGGTCGCCCTGAGCCAAACAGCTAGCTTAACCATCAATATAACCCAACAATGTTTATAACAAAACATAGCCTAACACCAAAAACTAAACCATTTTTTTACCTGAGTATGGGAGACAGAAAAGGTTCGACCAAAGCAATAGAAAAAGTACCGCAAGGGAAAGCTGAAAGAGAAGTGAAACAGCCCATACAAGCAATAAAAAACAAAGACTAAACCTTGTACCTTTTGCATCATGATTTAGCCAGTACCCTCAAGCAAAGAGACCTTTAGTTTGATGCCCCGAAACCAGGTGAGCTACCCCGAGACAGCCTATATAACTTAGGGCTAACCCGTCTCTGTGGCAAAAGAGTGGAAGGAGCTCCGGGTAGAAGTGACAGACCTACCGAACCTGGTGATAGCTGGTTGCCTGAGAAGTGGATAGAAGTTCAGCCCCGTATACCCCAAACCAAAAACATTCTTCTTAAGATACTAAGAGATACATACGGGAGTTAGTTAAAGGGGGTACAGCCCCTCTAACAAAGGATACAACCTTCGCAGGAGAATAAAGATCACAATATTCAAAACACCCTGTTCTAGTGGGCCTAAAAGCAGCCACCTATACAGAAAGCGTTAAAGCTCAGACAGAAGAAAGTTTATTATACTGATAAAAAATCTTATTTCCCTAAAAATATCAGGCTAGTCCATGCCAACATGGAAGAAATTATGCTAAAATGAGTAACAAGAAGAGACGCTCTTCTCCAAGCACAAGTGTTAATCAGATCGGACAAACCACTGAAAATTAACGAGCCCAAACAAAGAGGGCAGTGTGGACAATAAAAAAACCAGGAAAACCCCACAATTAAACCATCGTTAACCCCACACTGGAGTGCATATTTAAAGGAAAGACTAAAAGAAAGGGAAGGAACTCGGCAAACCCAAGCCTCGCCTGTTTACCAAAAACATCGCCTCCTGCAACTATATCAAGTATAGGAGGTCCAGCCTGCCCAGTGACTACGGGTTCAACGGCCGCGGTATTTTGACCGTGCAAAGGTAGCGCAATCACTTGTCTTTTAAATAGAGACCTGTATGAATGGCTAAACGAGGGCTTAACTGTCTCCCCCCTCTGGTCAGTGAAATTGATCTATCCGTGCAGAAGCGGGTATAATTATACAAGACGAGAAGACCCTTTGGAGCTTAAGGTACAAAATTCAACCACGTTAAACAACTCAATAAAAAGCAAGAACTTAGTGGGATATGAAATTTTACCTTCGGTTGGGGCGACCGCGGAGGAAAAACCAGCCTCCGAGTGGAATGGGCCAAACCCCTTAAAGCTAAGAGAAACATCTCTAAGCCGCAGAACATCTGACCAAAAATGATCCGGCCTTAGTAGTCGATCAACGAACCAAGTTACCCTAGGGATAACAGCGCAATCCTCTCCCAGAGTCCATATCGACGAGGGGGTTTACGACCTCGATGTTGGATCAGGACATCCTAATGGTGCAGCCGCTATTAAGGGTTCGTTTGTTCAACGATTAAAGTCCTACGTGATCTGAGTTCAGACCGGAGCAATCCAGGTCAGTTTCTATCTGTAACGCTACTTTTCCTAGTACGAAAGGATCGGAAAAGAGGGGCCCATGCTTAAAGCACGCCCCGCCCCTAATTAATGAAAACAAATAAATTAAGTAAAGGGAGGGCCAAAGCCCCTGCCGTCTAAAATAAAGACATACTGGGGTGGCAGAGCATGGTAAATTGCGAAAGGCCTAAGCCCTTTAAATCAGAGGTTCAAATCCTCTTCCCAGTTCATGCTAAACACTCTAATGAATCACTTAATTAATCCCCTGGCCTATATTGTACCAGTCCTCCTTGCAGTAGCCTTCCTAACCCTGCTTGAACGAAAAGTGCTAGGATATATACAACTACGAAAAGGGCCTAATGTAGTAGGACCTTACGGACTACTACAACCCATTGCTGACGGCGTTAAACTATTTATTAAAGAACCCGTACGCCCTTCAACATCATCCCCATTTTTATTCTTAGCCACCCCTATTCTTGCACTTACCCTGGCAATAACCCTCTGAGCACCCATACCAATACCTTACCCAGTCATTGACCTTAACCTCGGTGTCCTTTTTATCCTCGCCCTCTCAAGTCTAGCAGTCTATTCTATTCTAGGATCAGGATGAGCATCAAATTCAAAATACGCACTAATTGGGGCCCTCCGAGCAGTTGCCCAAACAATTTCTTATGAAGTAAGCCTAGGGCTCATTCTTCTATCTGTAATTATCTTTTCAGGCGGATACACCCTACAAACGTTTAATACAGCCCAAGAAAGCATTTGACTCCTAGCCCCTGCATGACCTCTGGCCGCAATATGGTACATTTCAACCCTAGCAGAAACAAACCGGGCCCCCTTTGACTTAACAGAAGGAGAATCAGAACTAGTCTCTGGATTTAACGTAGAATATGCAGGGGGACCATTCGCCCTATTATTCCTGGCAGAATATGCAAACATTCTACTAATAAATACTCTGTCGGCCGTACTATTCCTGGGAGCCTCACACTTCCCAAACGCCCCCGAACTAACAACCGTCAGCCTTATAACCAAGGCTGCACTACTATCAATTGTATTCTTATGAGTACGAGCCTCTTACCCACGGTTCCGATATGACCAACTTATGCATCTCGTGTGAAAAAACTTCCTTCCTCTCACACTAGCTCTTGTATTATGACACATCGCCCTCCCAATTGCACTAGCGGGACTTCCTCCACAACTATAACTCAGGAACTGTGCCCGAATGCCTAGGGACCACTTTGATAGAGTGGCTGATAGGGGTTAAAATCCCCTCAGTTCTTAGAAAAAAGGGGGTCGAACCCATGCTCAAGAGATCAAAACTCTTAGTGCTTCCTCTACACCACTTTCTAAGATGGGGTCAGCTAATTAAGCTTTCGGGCCCATACCCCGAACATGACGGTTAAAGTCCCTCCTCCATCAATGAACCCCTACGTACTTATGATCCTACTATCCAGCCTAGGATTAGGAACCACCCTTACATTTGCCAGCTCCCACTGACTGCTAGCCTGAATAGGACTAGAAATTAACACCCTAGCAATTGTTCCCTTAATAGCGCAACATCACCACCCTCGAGCAGTAGAAGCAACTACAAAATACTTCTTAACCCAAGCCACTGCAGCGGCAATAATCCTATTTGCAAGCACAACAAACGCATGAATTACAGGGGAGTGGGACATGAATAACATATCAAACCCCATCGCCAGTACAATAATCATTACCGCCCTCGCACTAAAAATTGGACTAGCACCAATACATTTTTGAATGCCGGAAGTACTACAAGGGCTGGATCTTTTAACAGGGCTGATCCTGTCAACCTGACAAAAACTTGCCCCCCTAGCCCTTATTATCCAGACAGCGCAAGCCATCGACCCCCTTCTGCTCACAACACTAGGACTAATGTCCACATTAGCCGGGGGATGAGGAGGGCTAAATCAAACCCAGCTACGGAAAATTCTAGCCTACTCCTCGATCGCACACATGGGCTGAATAATTATTGTGCTACAATATGCCCCCCAACTTACACTAATCGCGCTAGGAACCTACATCTTTATAACATCTGCAGCTTTCCTTGCCTTAAAAACATCATCCGCCACAAAAATCAACACCCTTGCAATAATCTGGTCCAATAACCCAACCTTAACAACAACAACTGCCCTAGTGCTTTTGTCGCTGGGAGGACTTCCACCACTAACAGGATTTATGCCAAAATGACTAATTCTCCAAGAACTTGCAAAACAAAGTTTACCCATTACCGCCACAATCATGGCCCTGGCCGCTTTACTTAGTCTCTACTTCTACCTCCGACTTTGTTATGCAATAACCCTCACAATTTCCCCTAACTCCACTAACTCAGTCACCCCTTGACGGACTCAAACGACCCAAACCTCACTGCCACTAACCCTATCCACCACAATCGCACTAGGCCTCCTACCTATAACCCCGGCTATTTTAATACTAGCCACCTAGGGACTTAGGATAACATAAGACCAAGAGCCTTCAAAGCCCTAAGCAGAAGTGAAAATCTTCTAGTCCCTGATAAGACCTACAAGACTCTATCTTGCATTTTCTAATTGCAAATCAAATGTTTTTATTAAACTAAGGCCTTACTAGATGGGAAGGCCTCGATCCTACAAACTCTTAGTTAACAGCTAAGTGCTCAAGCCAGCGAGCATCCATCTACTTTTCCCGCCGTTAGCCTAGTAAGGCGGGAAAAAGCCCCGGCAGAGTATTACTCTACGTCTTTGGATTTGCAATCCAACATGTTTCTTCACCACAAGGCTGTGATAGGGAGAGGACTTAAACCTCTGTCTTCGGGGCTACAACCCACCGCCTAAACGCTCGGCTACCCTACCTGTGGCAATTACGCGCTGATTCTTTTCTACGAACCACAAAGACATTGGCACCCTTTATCTTGTATTTGGTGCCTGGGCCGGAATAGTGGGGACTGCTTTAAGCCTCCTTATTCGAGCCGAACTAAGCCAACCCGGATCACTCTTAGGCGATGACCAAATTTATAACGTCATTGTTACTGCCCATGCCTTCGTAATGATTTTCTTTATAGTAATACCAATTCTTATTGGGGGATTTGGAAACTGACTTGTACCACTAATAATTGGAGCCCCTGATATGGCATTCCCACGAATAAATAACATAAGTTTTTGACTTCTGCCCCCATCATTCCTGCTTCTTCTAGCCTCTTCTGGCGTTGAGGCCGGGGCTGGAACAGGATGAACAGTATACCCGCCACTTGCAGGCAATCTCGCCCACGCAGGAGCGTCAGTAGACCTAACAATTTTTTCACTTCATCTGGCAGGTGTGTCATCAATTCTAGGGGCAATTAATTTTATTACTACAACCATTAACATGAAGCCCCCAGCCATTTCCCAGTATCAAACACCCCTATTTGTATGAGCCGTACTTGTAACAGCTGTACTTCTTCTTCTATCACTACCCGTCCTAGCTGCTGGAATTACAATGCTTCTTACAGACCGTAATCTTAATACCACATTCTTTGACCCCGCAGGAGGAGGAGACCCAATTCTATACCAACACCTATTCTGATTCTTCGGCCACCCAGAAGTATATATTCTTATTTTACCCGGATTTGGTATCATCTCACACGTCGTAGCCTACTATTCTGGTAAAAAAGAGCCATTCGGGTATATAGGAATGGTTTGAGCCATAATAGCAATTGGCCTTCTTGGCTTCATTGTCTGAGCTCATCACATGTTTACTGTCGGGATAGACGTAGACACTCGTGCCTATTTTACATCTGCTACAATAATTATCGCTATCCCCACAGGTGTTAAAGTATTTAGCTGACTTGCCACGCTCCACGGAGGCTCTATCAAATGAGAAACACCCATGTTATGAGCCCTTGGGTTCATTTTCCTCTTTACAGTAGGCGGACTAACAGGAATTGTTCTAGCCAACTCATCACTTGACATTGTTCTCCACGACACATACTACGTAGTTGCCCACTTCCATTACGTACTATCAATAGGCGCCGTATTCGCCATCATGGCAGCCTTCGTCCACTGATTCCCCCTATTTACAGGATACACCCTGAACGACACCTGAACAAAAATCCACTTTGGAGTAATATTTATTGGTGTTAACCTTACGTTCTTCCCACAACACTTCCTAGGACTAGCAGGCATGCCACGGCGATATTCTGACTACCCAGACGCCTACGCCCTCTGAAACACGGTATCATCTATTGGGTCGCTCATCTCTCTGGTAGCAGTAATTATGTTCCTATTTATTCTCTGAGAAGCTTTTGCCGCCAAACGAGAAGTATCCTCAGTAGAGCTAACCATAACAAACGTAGAATGACTTCACGGCTGCCCTCCACCATACCACACATTCGAGGAACCAGCATTTGTACAAGTTCGATCAAACTAACGAGAAAGGGAGGAATTGAACCCCCATATACTGGTTTCAAGCCAGTCACATAACCACTCTGTCACTTTCTTCTAAAGACATTAGTAAAATGCAAATTACACCACCTTGTCAAGGTGGAATTGCAGGTTAAATCCCTGCATGTCTTAAGCCTCAGGCTTAATGGCACATCCCACACAACTAGGATTCCAAGACGCGGCATCACCCGTTATAGAAGAACTTCTTCACTTTCACGACCACGCCCTAATAATCGTATTCCTTATTAGTACCTTAGTACTTTATATTATTATTGCGATGGTTTCAACCAAACTCACCAATAAATATATTCTAGATTCTCAAGAAATCGAAATCGTATGAACCATTTTGCCAGCTGTAATCCTAGTTTTGATAGCCCTGCCATCACTTCGAATTCTTTATCTTATAGACGAAATTAACGACCCCCACCTAACAATTAAAGCCATAGGCCATCAATGATACTGAAGCTACGAATATACGGATTATGAAGACCTAGGCTTTGACTCCTACATGATCCCTACCCAAGACCTTGCAGCAGGCCACTTCCGACTCTTAGAAACAGACCACCGAATAGTAGTCCCAATAGAGTCCCCAGTGCGTGTTCTGGTTTCCGCAGAAGACGTACTACACTCCTGAGCTGTCCCCTCTCTAGGCGTAAAAATAGACGCAGTCCCCGGACGACTAAACCAAACTGCCTTTATCGCCTCACGCCCTGGTGTGTTCTATGGCCAATGCTCTGAGATCTGCGGAGCCAACCACAGCTTTATGCCCATTGTAGTTGAAGCCGTCCCACTAGAGCACTTCGAAAGCTGATCCTCACTTATACTAGAAGACGCCTCACTAGAAAGCTAATTATTGGACAAAGCGTTGGCCTTTTAAGCCAAAGTTTGGTGACTACCGACCACCTCTAGTGAAATGCCCCAATTAAACCCCAACCCCTGATTTGCTATTCTAGTGTTCTCATGAATTATTTTCCTCACTATTATTCCAACTAAAATTTTAAACCACAAAACACCAAATGAGCCCGCCCCTATAAACGAAGAAAAACACAAAACTGAGCCTTGAGACTGACCATGATAATGAGCTTTTTTGACCAATTTGCAAGCCCCTCCTTCCTAGGAATTCCACTTATTGCCATCGCAATTGCCCTACCATGAATACTATTCCCAACTCCTCCCTCTCGATGACTAAACAACCGACTCATCACCCTTCAAACATGATTTATTAACCGATTTACTAATCAACTACTTATGCCCCTGAACATCGGCGGACACAAATGAGCACTACTATTCGCCTCCCTAATAGTATTCCTTATCACTATCAACATGTTAGGCCTTCTCCCATACACATTTACACCTACTACCCAACTATCGCTAAATATAGGATTCGCAGTGCCACTGTGGCTCGCCACTGTAATTATTGGTATACGAAATCAGCCAACAGTCGCCCTAGGACATCTCCTGCCAGAAGGAACACCCATTCCCCTAATTCCTGTACTAATTATTATCGAAACAATTAGCCTGTTCATTCGACCCTTAGCCCTGGGGGTTCGACTCACAGCTAACCTGACTGCCGGCCACTTACTAATTCAACTTATTGCTACAGCTGTATTTGTTCTTCTACCTATGATGCCTACAGTGGCAATCCTGACTGCCGCTGTCCTCTTCCTTCTTACACTTCTAGAAGTTGCAGTAGCAATGATTCAAGCCTATGTATTTGTACTACTTCTAAGCCTCTATCTGCAAGAAAACGTTTAATGGCACACCAAGCACATGCATATCATATGGTTGATCCCAGCCCATGACCACTAACCGGAGCCGTCGGTGCTCTACTAATAACATCCGGCCTGGCAATCTGGTTCCACTTCCACTCAACAACACTAATAACCCTTGGACTAATTCTTCTACTTCTCACAATGTTCCAATGATGACGTGATATCATCCGAGAAGGAACCTTCCAGGGCCATCACACACCTCCTGTTCAGAAAGGCCTACGCTACGGAATAATCCTATTTATTACCTCTGAAGTATTCTTTTTCCTCGGGTTCTTTTGAGCTTTCTATCACTCGAGCCTAGCCCCAACCCCCGAATTAGGAGGCTGCTGACCCCCGACAGGAATCACCACACTAGACCCCTTCGAAGTACCCCTTCTCAACACAGCCGTCCTATTAGCATCAGGGGTAACAGTCACATGGGCCCACCACAGCATCATAGAAGGCGAACGAAAACAGGCCATTCAATCCCTCGCACTTACAATTTTATTAGGATTATATTTTACTGCACTTCAAGCCATGGAATACTATGAAGCACCTTTCACAATTGCAGACGGGGTTTATGGTTCTACATTCTTCGTAGCCACAGGGTTCCACGGCCTACATGTAATTATTGGCTCGTCCTTCCTCGCCATCTGCCTTCTACGCCAGATTCAATACCACTTTACATCTGAACACCACTTCGGCTTTGAAGCCGCTGCCTGATATTGACATTTTGTTGACGTAGTCTGACTATTCCTATATGTATCCATCTACTGATGAGGCTCATATCTTTCTAGTATTAAAGTTAGTACAAGTGACTTCCAATCATTTAGTCTTGGTTAAACCCCAGGGAAAGATAATGAACTTAATTACAACTATTATTATTATTACAATAGCCTTATCCTCAGTCTTAGCAGTCGTATCTTTCTGACTGCCACAAATAAACCCAGATGCAGAAAAACTTTCCCCCTATGAGTGCGGATTTGACCCCCTAGGATCCGCACGACTCCCCTTCTCCTTGCGATTCTTTTTAGTAGCCATCCTATTCCTCTTATTTGACCTAGAAATTGCCCTTCTTCTCCCCCTCCCCTGGGGGGATCAGCTTCACAATCCCACAGGAACATTCTTTTGAGCAACTTCAGTGCTAATTTTATTAACTCTAGGACTAATCTATGAATGAACCCAAGGCGGCTTAGAGTGAGCAGAATAGGGCGTTAGTCCAAAAAAAGACCTCTGATTTCGGCTCAGAAAATTGTGGTGTAAGTCCACGACCCCCTTATGACACCAGTACACTTTAGCTTTAGCTCAGCATTTATTCTAGGACTAATAGGATTAGCATTTCACCGCACCCATCTACTTTCTGCACTATTATGCCTAGAAGGAATAATACTATCCCTTTTTATTGCCCTAGCCCTATGGGCACTACAATTTGAATCAACAAGCTTCTCTACAGCCCCCATACTACTATTAGCCTTCTCCGCTTGTGAAGCAAGCACAGGCCTTGCACTGTTAGTAGCCACGGCCCGAACCCACGGAACAGACCGCCTGCAAAACCTCAATCTGCTACAATGTTAAAAGTACTAGTCCCCACAGTCATACTATTCCCGACAATCTGACTAATCTCCCCTAAATGACTATGAACAGCTACAACCGCCCATAGCCTTTCAATTGCCCTTATCAGCCTAACATGACTAAAATGAACATCCGAAGCCGGATGAACTGCATCCAACACCTACCTGGCTACAGACCCCTTATCAACCCCCCTTCTAGTACTAACATGCTGACTCCTCCCACTAATGATTCTGGCCAGCCAAAATCACATTAACCCCGAACCAGTTAGCCGGCAGCGCCTATACATCACGCTCCTGGCCTCACTACAGACCTTTCTAATTATAGCATTCGGCGCCACAGAAATTATCATATTTTATATTATGTTTGAAGCCACACTCATCCCAACCCTAATTATTATTACCCGGTGAGGAAATCAAACCGAACGTCTAAATGCAGGCACCTACTTCCTCTTTTATACATTAGCCGGCTCTCTGCCCCTCCTGGTTGCACTCCTCCTACTTCAACAATCCACAGGAACTCTATCTATACTAGTAATTCAATACTCCCAGCCCCTACTACTAAACTCTTGAGGACATAAAATCTGATGAGCGGGCTGCCTAATTGCGTTTCTAGTGAAAATGCCACTATACGGTGTCCACCTCTGACTCCCGAAAGCACACGTTGAGGCCCCCGTTGCAGGGTCTATAGTACTAGCAGCGGTACTTCTAAAACTTGGGGGGTACGGAATAATACGAATAATAATTATACTAGACCCCCTTTCAAAAGAACTAGTATATCCGTTCATTATCCTGGCACTATGAGGAATCATTATGACCGGGTCCATCTGCCTACGGCAAACAGATCTTAAGTCACTAATTGCTTATTCATCTGTCAGCCACATGGGCCTCGTAGCAGGGGGCATTCTAATCCAGACCCCCTGAGGCTTCTCAGGAGCAATTATTTTAATAATCGCACATGGGTTAGTATCCTCAATACTATTCTGCCTGGCCAATACAGCCTACGAGCGGACTCATAGCCGAACTATAATTCTTGCACGAGGACTACAAATAATTTTTCCACTCACAGCAGTGTGGTGATTCATTGCTAACCTTGCCAACCTAGCACTACCACCGCTTCCCAACCTAATAGGGGAACTTATAATTATCACAACCCTCTTCAACTGATCTCCATGAACCATTGTACTTACAGGAGCAGGAACATTAATTACAGCAGGCTACTCCCTATACATATTCCTTATGTCTCAACGAGGCCCAACCCCCAGCCACATCACAAAACTCCCACCATTTCACACCCGAGAACACCTATTAATAGCCCTTCACCTAATCCCAGTAATTCTCCTCGTAGCAAAGCCGGAACTCATGTGAGGCTGGTGCTATTAGTAAGTATAATTTAATCAAAATATTAGATTGTGATTCTAAAGACAGGAGTTAAAATCTCCTTACTCACCAAGGAAGGACGGAAATCAATAAGTACTGCTAATCCTTATGCACCGCGGTTAAAATCCGCGGCTTCCTCACGCTTCTGAAGGATAACAGTTCATCCATTGGTCTTAGGAACCAAAAACTCTTGGTGCAAATCCAAGTGGAAGCTATGAATTCAACAACCCTAATTATAGCATCCTCACTCATTTTAGTCCTTACAATCCTCATGTTCCCGCTACTCACAACACTAAGCCCAAAACCACAAAATCCCGAATGGGCAAGTACACACGTCAAAACCGCCGTAAGCACCGCATTCTTCGTTAGCCTCCTGCCACTCATAATCTTTCTAGATCAGGGGATAGAAAGCGTTTCTACAAACTGACACTGAATAAATACACATATATTTGACACAAACATTAGCTTTAAATTTGACCACTACTCCCTAATTTTTACCCCTATTGCCCTCTACGTTACTTGGTCAATCCTAGAATTTGCACTCTGATACATACACTCCGACCCAAATATAAACCGGTTTTTCAAGTACTTACTCCTATTCTTAGTAGCCATGATTACCCTCGTCACAGCCAATAACATGTTCCAGCTGTTTATTGGCTGGGAAGGTGTAGGAATCATGTCTTTCCTGTTAATCGGCTGATGATACGGGCGGGCAGACGCTAATACAGCAGCACTTCAAGCCGTCATCTACAACCGAGTTGGAGACATCGGACTAATTTTAAGTATGGCTTGATTTGCAATAAACCTAAATTCATGAGAAATTCAACAAATTTTCTTTTTGTCAAAAAACTTCGACATAACAATCCCCCTAATTGGACTCATCCTTGCAGCCACAGGAAAATCGGCCCAATTCGGCCTACATCCGTGGCTCCCTTCTGCCATGGAGGGCCCCACGCCAGTATCCGCCCTACTTCACTCTAGCACCATAGTTGTTGCCGGAATTTTCCTACTAATTCGGCTTCACCCTCTGATAGAAAACAATGAGCTAGCATTGACAATTTGCCTCTGCCTGGGGGCCCTAACCACACTATTTACAGCTACCTGTGCCCTCACCCAAAACGACATCAAAAAAATTGTAGCTTTTTCAACATCCAGTCAACTAGGCCTTATAATAGTTACAATTGGACTAAACCAACCACAACTAGCTTTCCTCCACATCTGCACGCACGCCTTTTTTAAAGCCATATTATTTCTATGTTCCGGGTCAATTATCCACAGCCTGAATGACGAGCAAGACATCCGAAAAATGGGTGGCCTCCACAACCTTATACCCGCCACATCAACCTACCTCACAATCGGCAGCCTGGCATTAACAGGGACCCCTTTTCTAGCCGGCTTCTTCTCAAAAGACGCCATTATTGAAGCCCTAAACACCTCATACCTCAACGCCTGAGCCCTAACCCTTACACTAATTGCCACATCATTTACCGCAGTCTACAGCTTCCGAGTTGTATTCTTTGTAACCATAGGCTCTCCTCGATTCCTCCCGCTATCCCCAATCAACGAAAACAACCCCCTAGTAATTAACCCAATCAAACGACTTGCCTGAGGAAGCATTATTGCAGGACTCATCATTACCTCCAACTTCCTGCCCTCAAAAACACCCGTTATAACAATACCAACCACCCTAAAAATAGCAGCCCTAATAGTAACTATTACAGGACTCCTGGTGGCAATAGAGCTAACAGCCCTGACTAATAAACAAGTAAAAATTACCCCTACAATTACCCTGCATAATTTCTCAAATATACTAGGATATTTTCCCGCCATAATCCACCGACTTCCCCCAAAACTTAACCTAACCCTGGGACAATCAATTGCCACTAAACTCGACCAAACATGATTTGAAATCTCAGGCCCAAAAGGGCTAGCCCTCACACAAATAATAATATCAAAAATTACAAGTGATATCCAACGGGGTATAATTAAAACATATTTAACTATCTTTCTGCTAACTATAACCCTAGCCATCCTTCTAAGTATTATCTAAACAGCACGAAGCGTGCCCCGACTTAGACCCCGAGTCAATTCTAATACTACTAACAATGTAAGCAATAAGACTCAAGCACAAATAACCAGCATCCCCCCACCGAAAGAATATATTACAGCTACACCACTAACATCCCCCCGGAGCATAGAAAACTCTTTTAACCCATCAATAATGACTCATGACCCCTCATATCACCCCCCCCAAAATATCCCCGCCATTAAAACTACCCCTAACAAGTAGACTAATACATAGCCAGCCACAGAACGACTCCCTCACGCCTCAGGAAAAGGCTCAGCAGCTAAAGCTGCAGAATAGGCAAATACTACAAGCATCCCCCCCAAATAAATTAAAAAAAGAACCAAAGACAAGAAAGACCCCCCAGACCCAACTAAAACCCCACACCCCACCCCTGCTGCCACCACCAAGCCTAAAGCAGCAAAATAGGGGGTGGGGTTAGAAGCAACAGCAATCAGCCCCACAATTAAAGCTACCAACAATAAAAACATAAAATAGGTCATAATTCTTGCTCGGATTTTAACCGAGACCAATGACTTGAAGAACCACCGTTGTAGTTCAACTACAAGAACAATAATGGCAAGCCTACGAAAAACCCACCCACTAATTAAAATTGCTAATGATGCACTAGTTGACCTACCAACGCCCTCTAATATTTCAGTGTGATGAAACTTTGGGTCCCTCCTCGGACTATGTCTAATTACACAAATCCTAACAGGATTATTCCTTGCTATACACTACACCTCGGACATTTCAACCGCATTCTCATCAGTAGCCCACATTTGTCGGGACGTGAACTACGGCTGGCTTATCCGAAATTTACACGCCAACGGAGCATCCTTCTTCTTCATCTGTATTTATTTACACATTGCCCGGGGCCTATACTATGGATCCTACCTTTATAAAGAAACCTGAAATATTGGGGTAGTTCTACTCCTGCTAACCATAATAACAGCCTTCGTTGGATACGTCCTCCCTTGAGGACAAATATCCTTCTGAGGTGCTACAGTAATTACAAACCTTCTATCAGCAGTACCCTACATAGGGGACACCCTCGTCCAATGAATCTGAGGAGGATTCTCAGTTGACAATGCAACACTAACACGATTTTTCGCATTCCATTTCCTTCTCCCCTTCGTGGTTGCCGCCGCAACCCTCCTCCACCTCCTGTTTCTTCACGAAACAGGCTCAAACAACCCAGCCGGACTAAACTCCGACGCAGATAAAATTTCTTTCCACCCATACTTCTCTTACAAAGACCTACTTGGCTTCGTACTTATACTACTAGCCCTAACATCCCTAGCTCTCTTTTCTCCAAACCTCTTAGGAGACCCGGACAACTTCACGCCCGCCAACCCGCTAGTCACTCCGCCCCACATCAAACCAGAATGATACTTCCTATTCGCTTATGCCATTTTACGATCAATCCCTAGTAAACTAGGAGGTGTACTTGCACTATTATTCTCAATTTTGGTCCTCCTAGTAGTCCCAATTCTACACACCTCAAAACAACGAGGACTGACATTCCGTCCCCTAACCCAATTCCTATTCTGAACCCTAGTAGCAGACATGGCCATTCTAACATGAATCGGAGGAATACCCGTAGAACACCCATACGTCATCATTGGCCAAATCGCATCCGTCCTATACTTTGCTCTATTTCTAGTCCTTGTCCCACTATCCGGGTGAGTAGAAAATAAAGCACTAAAATGAGCTTGCCCTAGTAGCTTAGCCTAAAAGCATCGGTCTTGTAATCCGAAGATCGGGGGTTAAATTCCCCCCTAGCGCCCAGAAAAGAGAGATTTTAACTCCCACCCCTGGCTCCCAAAGCCAGAATTCTAAATTAAACTATCTTCTGATAGTAGCCCCAGGGCTTTACAGACATGCATTTAACGCATGTCTGTATGATGTACATATTATGTATTATCACCATTCAATTATTTTAACCTAAAAGCAAGTACTAACGTCTAAGACGTACATAAGCTAATTATTAAAACTCACAAATATTTTATTTTAACCTGGGATATAGGTTTATCCCCTACTAATGGATCTCAACACTTTCCTTGAAATAAACAACTAAGATTTCCTGTCACTATATTAATGTAGTAAGAGACCACCAACTGGTTTGTATAAAGGCATCTTATGCATGATAGAATCAGGGACACAAATCGTAGGGGTGGTATAACTGAATTATTCCTTGCATCTGGTTCCTATCTCACGTACATGGCTGAAGTACTCCCCCCTCGGATAATTATACTGGCATCTGATTAATGGTGTAATTACATACTCCTCGTTACCCAACATGCCGGGCATTCTTTTATATGCATAGGGTTCTCTTTTTTAGGTTTCCTTTCATTTTGCATCTCAGAGTGCAGGCTCAAATAGTGAATTAAGGTTGAACATTTCCTTGCCAGAATTAAACTAGGTTAATTATTAAAAGACATAACTTAAGAATAACATATTAATAACTCAAGTGCATAACATATTCATTACTTCTTCAACTAACCCTTATATATATGCTCCCCCTTTTGGCTTTTGCGCGACAAACCCCCTTACCCCCTACGCTCAGCAAATCCTGTTATCCTTGTCAAACCCCGAAACCAAGGAAGGTTCGAGAACGTGCGAGCTAACAAGTTGAAATATGGGTTAGCCATCCGCATTATATATATATATACGTGCATAACCCGTCAATTTATTATGCAATTCTCGCCAAATATTAGCCTAACAAACCCTATTGAAATTTTTGATAAATTTCTCAATGCTAAAAAATCCAACATTTTTTAAC